CTATTAGATCTCCGCAGTATAAGTATTATTATAAGTTGGTTTTGTTAGAATGGGTAACTTATGGTCGTGGAATGGTTAGTATTCTCTCATTGATTACCGGTTTCTACTATTTAGGCAGAATTCCACTACCCTTTCCGACTCATAAAATACAAGTAATACAAGAGCGCGGGACTGAGACTAAAAAGAACCAAAAGCAAAAGCAAAAGGGATCCACCGAAGAAGAAGAAGAAGAAGAAGAAGAAGAAGAAAAAGAAAAAGAAAAAGAAAAAGAAAAAGAAGAAGAAGAAAAAGAAGAAAAAGAAATAGAAAAAGAAGAAGACAAAATCGATGAGGATGAATTCAAAGTTCGAACAGAGTTTCTGAAAATATACTATCAACTAGATGGAAAGAAAGCAAATTTTAAAAAACAAAAAAAAGAGGATCAGTATTTATGGTTTGAAAAACCTTTTGTAACGCAACTTTTCGATTATCACAAATGGTATCGACCAGCTCGATATATAAAAAGAAAGCGATTTGAAAATCCTGTAAGAAATGAAATGTCACAATTTTTTTTTTTTACATGCCGAAGTGATGGAAAAGAACGAATATCTTTTACATATCCCCCCAACCTTTCAACCTTTTTTGAAATGATCCAAAAAAAGATCCCTTCATTTACAAGAGAAAAAGAACCCTCTGACCAAATTTCTACTTGTTGGAGTTTGATCAATGAAGAAAAAGAGGAAAACTTAAAAAAAGAATTTTTAAATCGAATGGAAGCTTTAGATAAGAAAGGGTCTGTTGAAAATATACTGGAAAAAAGGACTCGATTTTGTCATGACGAAGACGAAATTGAAATTGAAAAAGAAAAAAAAAAAAAAAAAAAAAAAGAAAAAGAATATTTATATTTACCGAAAATTTATGATCCATTTTTGCATGGGATCTATCGCGGAAGAATCAAAAAGGTCCCTCGATTGCTAACTGAAATCGATATAAGAAAATCTATAGGGGGATCTTGGAGAAACAAGATTCATGGTCTACTTTTGAATATTAATTCTCAAAAATTTGATCAAACAATAGAAAAATTTAATAGAGATTTTTTCGATAACATACTTTCTTTTCTTTCCGAACCCCAAAAAGAAAAAATTACTCCAGAAGAAGAAGAAGAAGAAGAAGAAGAAGAAGAAGAAGTAGACGAAGAAGAGAGCAAAATTTTAAAAATTTTATTTGATGTCGTGATAACGGATAGCTACTATAAAACTCTTAAAAATAATTATATTTTTTATAATTTACAGAGAAATAAATTGAGTAAATTACAGAGAAAAAAATTGAGGTATTTCCATAAAATAAAGAAAAGAGTTCCTTGCTGGCCATACAGACTATACACTGAGACCGAGGTCTTGCAAGCCCTTGTGGACGATGGGACGCAACTGGCGCCTGGAATGCGTTCAAGAAGATCACAGGCTCTAGTGATCATGCAAGAGGAAAATCCTGAAACTGGCGAAATAACTCAAACAACGATAATCGACCCTCTAAGGGGAACTGATTTTCGTCGACATAAAATTATAGGATCCAGAACTTCCCAAAGACGTAACATTTTTTTTTGGGGCTTTTTTAACCCAAAAGCACATTCCCCCCTTTTTTTGGATAGACTCAAAAATATTTTTGATTACCTAGAGAGTTTTTTTTATTTGATGGTTGATCTATTTGATATATTGAACCCTTTTCAAAAAAAAATTAGAAATTACGCGGTGAAAAACGACAAACAGGCAAAAAAAAAAACCATAAAAGAAGTTGAAAAAGAAGAAGAAGAATACCAAAGGAAAGCAAAAGAAAACTTCAAGCTCAAAAATGAAGCCCGTTGGATCAACCTACGACATGGTCCAAAAATAAGAACTTTTTTGTTAGTCACTCACTCTATACTTAGATTATATATTCTACCCCCTTTATTGATAACAATTAAAAATTGCGTCCGTGTATTCTTAGGTCACGTTCCTGAGTGGTCCGAGGATTTCGAGGATTGGCAACGTGAAACGCATATGCTATGCCGTTATAGTGGGATTCCAATATGCCGTTTGAGTGGGACTCCACTATCCCAAATAGTACTTCCACCGGAATGGTTCGTACAGGGTATTCAGATACAAATGCTATTTCCTTTTTATATTAAACCTTGGCGTAAACGTAAATCTAAATCGTCTCGGAAGGCTCGACGAAAAAAAAAAAAAGACAATTTAGAAAAAAGAGGTTTTTCTTATTTAACAACTGAGGGAAAGGAGACCGACGAGCCGTTTGGTAAGGGCAAAGAAAGGCCCTCTTTTTTTAAACCTATTTTTAAAGAATTAAGAAAAAGACGCAGAAAATTAAAAAAAGAAAAAGCAAAATTAAAAGAACAATTAAAATTAAAAGAAAAAGAAACCGTTTTCCTCGAAACTGAAAAAGACCTTTCAAAAAAAGATTCAATAATGAGTAATCAGAGGGTTCATGAACTAAATGAGTCACTCCACGAAATAAAAGAAAAATATTTTATTGATAGACTAAAGAAACTCGAAAAGAAAAGGGACGAAATTGAAAAGGAAAACCAACAACTAACTAATACTAATAGTTGTAACAAACCGCGTGATGGTTCTCAAATAATTAAGTTTAAGTTATCAAAAAATTTTTGGCAGACATTCAAAAGAAAAAATACCCGATTAATTCGTAAAATTTTTCTTTTTTTTTCTTTGTTCATCAAACAGCTGTCTCAAGCTTTTTGGATAGTTCTCATGGAAAGTGTTGAAAACGTAAAAAAGAAAGTGGAATTCCTAAAAAGACTTCTGATTCTTATTTTGCTTTGTATTGATAACTACAAAGATATTTACGCTATTTACAAGGGTTTTTTTGAATCGTTCACAACTTACAAGATTGAACTAATTTGGGAAAAAAGGCCGCAAACTATTTACAAGAATTTTGATGAATGTATTTCCCAGAAGGAAGAAACTTGGAAAAAAAGTTTTTACAAGAATGAAGAAACTTGGGAAAAAAGGAATAAAACTATTTACAAGAATGAAGAAACTAGGAAAAAAAAAAAAAATACCAGTTCTTTTATTTCGACTATAGAAAATTTAATATCAAAAAAAGAAGAAATTAGTTATGACCTATGCTCATTATCACAAGCGTATGTATTTTACAAATTATCAAAAATGCAAGTTGGTAACTTTGCGAAATGGAAGGCTGTTCTTGAAGATAACATAGGCATAACATCCTTTTTTGTTAAGAATCAAATAAAGGGTTTTTTTCAAGACCAAGGAATCTGTAATTCTGAATTGAAAGATAAAAAATTTGTAAATTCTAAAGTAAATCAATGGAAAAACTGGTTACGAAGTCATTCTCAATACAATTTACCTCGGAGTGTATGGGCTAGATTAGGAACAAAAAAATGGAAAAAGAAAATAAACAAAGACTCTAGAGTTAGAAAAAAAAGTTTAACCAAAGAGGATTCCTTTGAAAAAAACAAAGTTGAGGCGTACTCGTTATTAAATTCAAAACAAAAATTTAACAAAGAGTATATGTATAATCTTTTTTGCTCCAAATCTATTCATTCTAAAGAAAAACTTTTTGACATGTCTATAGGCATTGCTCTAGATAATGGTTCAGTCTCTTTTTGTCTAGAAAAATATAATATTCGGGGTATGCGGGGTATGCGGGAAATTCGGCATAGAAAATATTTGGATTTGAGAACTCTAAACTTTAGGGATCGAGCCCTAAACTTTAGGTTTAGAAAAAACGAAAATATTGAGTCCTGGACTGATCCCAAGCGTAAAAAAAAACATAGTAAGACTAAAGTCCAGATTTCTCAAATAATTGATAAACTAACTAAGATCGGTCTTGCCGACGGAAACTTTTTGGATGGTGATTGGATGGGAATGAATGCAGAAATACTATCTATTCTTCCTCAAAAAAATTTGGAAGCTTTTTTCTTTCCAGAATTTTTATTATTGTGTAGTACATATCACCAAAATTTACATTTATTATTGTCTAGTACAGATAACAAAAATTTAAATTTATTATTGTCTAGTACAGATAACAAAAATTCAAATTTGAAAACACCGTGGGTCATACCAAGTCAATTACTTCTTTTCAATTTTGATGAAAACAGAAGGTTTAATAAAAACGGACCATCAGAAGAAGCAAAATTGAACGTAGAGCTTGCATCAAATATGGAAAGAAATATTGCAGAAAAGTATGAAGGATCATCAAATCAGAAGATCAAAAACATATACAAAACCAGAGGGTTTGACAAATTCCAGCCGAATTTAGCAAAGTCTTCGCCGATTCTACAGGCTTCGATAATTCTACTGGAAGGTTGGCCTCCTCTGACGGCGGACGACTTTCTCGAAACTATAAAAGCTTCTATTATCCTTTCAACGATACAGGAAAAGCATACAAAGATGGTAATCTTCTCTAGTATTCAAAGAAGCGTGTTGAGACCTGACGCTCTAATGTATACCCCGGAGACCCCTTTGAAAGAATTGAATAAAAAATACAAACTCTTGCTGGCGCACACTGTACGTTTACCTGTAACCAACGCTAAACATATTATATATAGAACCATAGGTCTTTCATTGGTTCATAAAAGAAAGCAAAAAATAAAATTGGGAAAATCAAAAAAAAAAAAAAATTATGATTTCTTTATCCCTGAAAAGCTTCTATCCCCTAAACGACGTAGAGAATTTCGAATTCTAACTTGTTTAAACTTAAAAAAAAAAAATGCGAGGGATATAAATTCAAGATTTGATAAGAATGTTAAAAACTTGAACACGGTTTTGCATAAAAAGAAAGATCTTGATAAGGAGAAAAAGAACCAAATGAAATTAAAAAACTTTCTTTGGCCCAATTTTAGATTAGAAGATTTAGCTTGTATAAATCGTTATTGGTTTAATACTATTAACGGAAATCGTTTCAGTATGCTAAGAATACATATGTATAAGCGATTTAAAATTCATTAATGATGGATCCTTTTTAATATATATAATAGATAAGTTACGGTATATGAAAACACCTGTATGCACAAATATAAGGGATTTTTAAAAATGAGATCTTTATACATGATATTTATTTAATCAATGACATAGATACCAATCCGAGCGGAGGATCTATGTCATTGATTAACAGAATACTCCTTTTTTAGATCTACATTTAGACTTTTTATTAATAATTAAGAAGTTGATAATTCAATTAAGATCCTTGTACAAAAAAACTAGCACTATTATTACTGATCAGTAAAATTCATATTTTTCAATTCATATTAAAAGGGGAAGGATTTATTTTTATGATAAAAAATGCATTCATTTCATTTCAAGAAAAAAAAGAAGAAAGCCGGGGATCTGTTGAATTTCAAGTATTCAGTTTCACTAATAAGATAGAAAAACTTACTTCACATTTGGAATTGCACAGAAAAGATTATTTATCTCAACGAGGTCTACGAAAAATTCTGGGAAAACGTCAACGACTACTGGCTTATTTGTCAAAAAAAAATAGAGTACGTTATAAAGAATTAATTAATAAGTTGAATATTCGGGAATTAAAAATGCGTTAAATTAAAAAATACAAAATAGTGAATTAGTTAATTTTTTAGATCTTTCATTTTTTGATAAACTTCTTTTTCAGCAATCTAATTCATGCCAGAACGAGTCGAGGAAAAACTTATGAAGAGACCAGTTACAGGAAAAGATCTTATGATAGTCAATATGGGCCCTCACCACCCATCCATGCATGGTGTTCTTCGCTTAATTGTTACTCTAGATGGTGAGGATGTTGTTGACTGTGAACCCATATTGGGTTATTTACACAGAGGAATGGAAAAAATTGCAGAAAACCGAGCAATTATACAATATTTACCTTATGTAACGCGATGGGATTATTTAGCTACTATGTTTACAGAAGCAATAACAGTAAATGGACCAGAACAATTGGGAAATATTCAAGTTCCTAAAAGGGCCAGCTATATCAGAGTAATTATGCTGGAATTGAGCCGTATAGCTTCTCATCTGTTATGGCTCGGCCCTTTTATGGCAGATATTGGTGCACAGACTCCTTTTTTCTATATTTTCAGAGAGCGCGAATTTGTATATGATCTATTCGAAGCTGCCACCGGTATGAGAATGATGCATAATTTTTTTCGTATTGGAGGAATAGCGGCTGATTTACCTTATGGTTGGATAGATAAATGCTTGGATTTTTGTGATTATTTTTTAACCGAGGTTGTTGAATATCAAAAACTTATTACACGAAATCCTATTTTTTTAGAACGAGTTGAAGGGGTTGGGATTATTGGTGGGGAAGAAGCAATAAATTGGGGTTTATCCGGACCAATGCTACGCGCATCCGGAATACCATGGGATCTTCGTAAAGTGGATCGTTATGAGTCTTACGATGAATTTGAATGGGAAATTCGGTGGCAAAAACAAGGAGATTCATTAGCTCGTTATTTAGTACGACTTAGCGAAATGACAGAATCCATAAAAATTATTCAACAGGCTCTGGAAGGACTTCCGGGAGGTCCCTATGAGAATTTAGAAATCAGAGGCTTTGATAGAAAAAGGAATCCAGAATGGAATGATTTTGAATATCGATTCATTAGTAAAAAACCTTCTCCTACCTTTGAATTATCGAAACAAGAGCTTTATGTAAGAGTTGAAGCTCCAAAAGGGGAATTGGGGATTTTTCTCATAGGAGATCAAAGTGGTTTTCCTTGGAGATGGAAAATAAGACCACCGGGTTTTATTAATTTGCAAATTCTTCCTGAACTAGTTAAAAGAATGAAATTGGCTGATATTATGACGATACTCGGTAGCATAGATATAATTATGGGAGAAGTTGATCGTTAAAATGATAATTTATGCAACAGAAGTACAAACTCTAAATTCTTTTCTTAGATTGGAATCTTTAAAAGAGGTCTATGGACTCATATGGATATTTGTCCCTATATTTTCTCTTATATTGGGAATCATAACAGGTGTACTAGTAATTGTGTGGTTAGAAAGAGAAATATCTGCAGGGATACAACAACGTATTGGACCGGAATACGCTGGCCCGTTGGGAATTCTGCAAGCCCTAGCCGACGGGACAAAACTACTTTTCAAAGAAGATCTTCGTCCATCTAGAGGAAATACTCCTTTATTTAGTATTGGACCGTCGATAGCAGTTATCTCAATTTTACTAAGTTATTCAGTAATTCCCTTTAGTAATCACCTTGTTTTAGCGGATCTAAATATCGGTATTTTTTTATGGATTGCCATCTCAAGTATTGCTCCTATTGGACTTCTTATGTCCGGATATGGATCAAATAATAAATATTCTTTTTTAGGTGGTCTTCGAGCTGCTGCCCAATCGATTAGTTATGAAATACCATTAACTCTTTGTGTTTTATCAATATCTCTACGTGCGATTCGTTGAAAGATAAACGTTTATTTTTACTATTACGCTTCTTCTAGACGAAAAAGTGAAAAAGGGAATATATATCTTTTTGATCTTTCGGGTTAATCTTAATAAAAGGAATTTGATAGTTATATATGAGTGAAAAAAAACTGCTCAGAAATTAGCAGTAAAAAGAGAAATTGAAGCTCATTTCCTAGGTACAAAGGTTAAACAGAAATAAACCTAAACGTAAGAATCACTTTACCCCAAGGTTGGTTGATTAGTCATCCTGGCTTGAAGCGGGTTAAATAACCGCATGGCGTTTTCACTAGCAGTTATATAGATTAACATACATGTATTACAAAGTGAGCGGCAATTAGGTAAAAGTGAGTGGATGGTTAGAAACACCAAAATACACAAAGAATTTGTAATAGAGATTAACCAAATTGAAAAATATATTTATGCATAACATAAGATAAAAAAAGAAGGTTAATTGGGGCTTGAAATGAGTAGAAATGATCAGATAGTACTCCCCAAGATTCCGATTCAGAGTATGCTCCTATCCACGGATAAATGTAATGACTATCAGAAACGAAAGAATCCTTTATTTTTTAAGTCCACCGACTGTTTTAGAAGAAAGAAGAATAGGAACGAAATAAGGATATTTTTTTTAATATCTTTCGAAAAGAAAATCGAATTTCTGTCATAAATACTAAACTAATAGGAATCGGATGTCGAATTCTTTTTCGTAATTTAAAACCACGATGGGCTGAAATACCCTTTTTTTCCAAGGAGTCTTTTATTAAAGGATTAGTTATTACTCAACAAATAGAAATTAAAATTTGTAAAGGATGAGATGAATTCGGAAGCGCTTTTTTATTACTAGAATTTGAGCAGACAGAATTCCATTGGTATAATTTGGGACCCCAGATAGATTTAATGCATTTTATAACACATCATATCCATCTAAATAATACTAATTCTAAAAAAGACTAATCTGGTCCTTAGATTTATTTATGGCCCCCGGGGAGCCGTATGAGGCGAATACCTCATGTACGGTTTTGTAATAGCGGTGAGAATAGTAATGTTATCACCGACTAGGATTATCTAACAGTTTAAGTACAGTTGATATAGTTGAGGCACAATCAAAATATGGTTTTTGGGGATGGAATTTGTGGCGTCAACCTATAGGTTTTATCATTTTTCTAATTTCTTCCCTGGCAGAATGCGAGAGGTTACCGTTTGATTTACCAGAAGCGGAAGAAGAATTAATAGCAGGTTATCAAACTGAATATTCAGGTATAAAATTTGGTTTCTTTTATGTTGCTTCTTATCTAAATCTATTAATTTCCTCATTATTTGTAACAGTTCTATACTTAGGCGGTTGGAATATTTCTATTCCGTATATATCGATTCTGGAGCTATTTGAAAGGGAGCAAATTTTGGGAACAACAATTGGTATCTTTATTACATTAGCTAAAACTTATTTGTTCTTGTTCATTTCTATCGCAACAAGGTGGACTTTACCTAGGCTAAGAATGGATCAACTATTAAATCTTGGGTGGAAATTCCTTTTACCTATTTCCCTTGGGAATCTATTATTAACAACTTCTTTTCAACTCTTTTCACTCTAAATTGAAAATTAATCCAACCTATTCAGTACTTGTTTTAAACAAGAGAAAGAAACAAAGATCAAATTTTTCATAGATAATTACAATATGCTTCCTATGATAACCAGGTTCATTAATTATGGTCAACAAACCCTACGAGCTGCCAGGTATATTGGTCAAGGTTTCATGATTACCTTATCCCACACAAATCGTTTACCTGTAACTATTCAATATCCCTATGAAAAATTAATAACCTCGGAACGTTTCCGCGGGCGAATTCATTTTGAATTTGATAAATGCATTGCTTGTGAAGTATGTGTTCGAGTATGTCCTATAGATCTGCCTGTTGTTGATTGGAAATTGGAAACTAATATTCGAAAAAAACGCTTGCTTAATTACAGTCTTGATTTTGGAATTTGTATATTTTGTGGTAATTGTGTTGAATATTGTCCAACAAATTGTTTGTCAATGACTGAAGAATATGAATTTTCAACTTATGATCGTCATGAATTGAATTATAATCAAATAGCTTTGGGTCGTTTACCAATGTCAGTAATTGATGATTACACTATTCGAACAATTTTGAATTCACCTCAAACAAAAAAGGGTAAACCTACTAAGTTTATTAAAAAAAGAATTCCAAATTTTTGAAGTATATAAAGCGTTTCGTTTAAAAGTTTTTTTTATATAATAATATTAAGTATTAAGGCTCATTCTTTTAATATATTCGGAATTATTCTTTTTTTTTTAGATAGGTGGAAAATAAATTTTAGCATAAAAAGCAAAACTGTCTAATAATTGTATCTACATAAATTAATATCCATTAGATTCTAATTTCACTCTATTATAAACATATTATAAAAAAAATTCCCCGGTTAAATTAATAAGGTCATGAAAAGGATTTAGATTTTTTCTTATTTTAATAATATAATGGATTTGCCTGGACCAATACATGATTTTCTTTTAGTTTTTCTAGGATCCGGTATTATAGTAGGAGGTCTGGGAGTAGTATTACTTCCCAACCCAATATTTTCAGCCTTTTCCTTAGGATTTGTTCTTGTTTGTATCTCTTTATTGTATATTCTATCAAATTCCCATTTTGTAGCTGCTGCACAACTCCTTATTTACGTGGGGGCCATAAATGTTTTAATCATATTTGCTGTGATGTTCATGAATGATTCAGAATATTCCACAGATTTCAATCTATGGACCATTGGGAATGGTATTACTTCGTTGGTTTGTACAACTATTCTTTTTTCATTAATTTCTACTATTCTCGATACGTCATGGTACGGGGTTATTTGGACTACAAGATTAAACCAGATTCTAGAGCAAGATTTAATAAGTAATAGTCAACAAATAGGAATTCATTTATCAACGGATTTTTTTCTTCCATTTGAACTCATTTCAATAATTCTTTTAGTTGCTTTGATAGGTGCAATTTCTGTGGCTCGTCAATAAAAAAGTTCTAATTAGGAAATACTAAAGAAAACTTTGTGTATGTTATGATTTTTTTTTCGTTCAATTAAAAATTTTTAATACTATTTCATATTTTAAATATCAATTTTTATATTTGATATATATATATTTGAATTTGAAAATTTGTTTTACCTCATATAGTTTTTATTCGTACTTTTTTGTTATATTCTAGTTTATTAAATCCAGTGAATTATTATTCATATTTAAATGGATCAAAATTGATAAGGAGTTGCTGAATGATACTCGAACATGTCCTTGTTTTGAGTGCCTATTTATTTTTGATTGGTCTTTATGGATTGATCACGAGTCGAAATATGGTTAGGGCTCTTATGTGTCTTGAACTTATACTCAATGCAGTTAATATTAATTTCGTAACATTTTCTGATTTTTTTGATAATTCCCAACTAAAAGGGGATCTTTTCTGCATTTTTGTTATAGCAATTGCAGCCGCTGAAGCAGCTATTGGATTAGCTATAGTCTCGTCAATTTATCGTAACAGAAAATCAACTCGCATCAACCAATCGACCTTATTAAATAAGTAGCATAATTAAAAAAATTATAGATTGCAATTTTCATATATATATATAATAGGTTATGACTTACTAGATTCTATTTGTGAAAATCTAAGAAATCAAAGTATTTTAGACTTTTTTTCCTCAATTGAGCCAGAATTCATTACAAAAATTCTATTAAAGGAAATCATTGCTTTATCTAGTATTTTAATACATCATTAAGTTAAAAGTTTACTAGATTGAAAATTTATGACATTAAAAAAACTATAGACCCTATGTCACATTCAGTAAAAATTTATGATACCTGTATAGGATGTACTCAATGTGTTCGAGCATGCCCTACAGACGTATTAGAAATGATACCTTGGGATGGATGTAAAGCTAAGCAAATAGCTTCCGCCCCAAGAACCGAGGACTGCGTTGGTTGTAAGAGATGTGAATCTGCCTGTCCAACGGATTTTTTGAGCGTTCGAGTTTATTTATGGCATGAAACAACTCGAAGTATGGGTCTAGCTTATTGATACGTTACTGAAAACCTCATTTTAAAAAATTTGGAATACATTTTATTTTTTTTTATTGACAAGTACTCGTACTCAAAAAAGTTAAATTATCTTTTTTTTCTTTATATATTTTTTTGAGTACGCGTTCTTTGGACCTCGTGTATCTTGTCTTTACCACGAATGATTTTCCTTGGTTAACAATAATTGTTGTTTTTCCAATATCTGCTGGTTCATTAATGTTATTTCTCCCGCATAGGGGAAATAAAGTAAATAAGTGGTATACTATATGCATTTGTATCTTAGAACTTCTTCTAACGACCTATGCTTTTTGTTATTATTATAAAATGGACGATCCATTAATTCAAATGTCCGAAGATTATAAATGGATCCATATTTTGGATTTTTACTGGAGAGTGGGAGTAGATGGACTTTCTATAGGAACGATTTTACTGACGGGATTTATTACTACTTTAGCTACTTTAGCGGCTTTTCCTCTTACTCGGGATTCCCGATTATTCCATTTCCTGATGTTAGCAATGTACAGCGGTCAAATAGGATCATTTTCTTCTCGGGATCTTTTACTTTTTTTCATCATGTGGGAATTAGAATTAATTCCCGTTTATCTACTTTTATCCATGTGGGGTGGAAAGAAACGTCTGTATTCAGCTACAAAATTTATTTTATACACTGCAGGAAGTTCCATTTTTTTATTAATAGGGGTTTTAGGTATAAGTTTATATGGTTCGAACGAACCAACATTAAATTTAGAACTATTAGCGAATCAATCCTATCCTGTCACACTCGAAATACTTTTTTATATTGGATTTCTTATTGCTTTTGCCGTCAAATCACCTATTATACCTTTACATACTTGGTTACCTGACACCCACGGCGAGGCCCATTACAGTACCTGTATGCTTCTCGCTGGAATATTATTAAAAATGGGAGCATATGGGCTGGTTCGAATCAATATGGAATTGTTACCTCACGCTCATTCTATGTTTTCTCCCTGGTTGATGGTAGTTGGTACAATCCAAATAATTTATGCAGCTTCAATATCTCCTGGTCAACGTAATTTAAAAAAGAGAATAGCCTATTCTTCTGTATCTCATATGGGTTTTATAATTCTAGGTATTGGTTCTATAACGGATCCTGGACTTAATGGAGCTATTTTACAAATAATCTCTCATGGATTTATTGGCGCTGCACTTTTTTTCTTGTCAGGAACTAGTTATGATAGAATTCGGCTTGTTTATCTTGATGAAATGGGTGGAATGGCTATCTCCATTCCAAAGATATTTACAATGTTCACTATCTTATCGATGGCTTCCCTTGCATTACCGGGCATGAGTGGGTTTGTTGCAGAATTAATCGTTTTTTTTGGAATAATTACCAGCCAAAAATATTTCTTAATTTTCAAAATTTTAATTATTTTTGTAATGGCAATTGGAATGATATTAACTCCTATATATTTATTATCTATGTCACGCCAAATGTTCTATGGATACAAGTTAATTAATGTAAAAAAAATTTCTTTTTTTGATTCTGGACCCCGAGAGTTCTTTCTTTCAATCTCTATTCTTCTACCCATAATTGGTATTGGGATTTATCCTGATTTTGTGCTCTCATTAGCAAGTGACAAGGTTGAATCCATTTTATCTAATTATTTTTATGGATAGTTTTCAGGAAATAAAAAAAGGCATTGAATTTCATTGTAATCAGAAGTCTTTGGTCTTTGTATTGTGAGAGCCTTTTGAATCATTGGACTACTTGATTCAAAAGGTTCTTGATGATTTACTACTAAAATAAAATTCGATTTCTTAACTTATATGAAGTTATATATAGATGTAGATGCTATTCTTTTTTTATTTGGATTCCTTTTTTTTTTTTATGTTTTATTTAATTCGATGTAAATGAACCATAACTATGTAAACCTATTCCTAAAAGATTGACGCCAAAATAGCATATCCAAATTAAAAGAAAGCCTATTGAAGCCACAATTGCAGAATTTATACCCCTAACATTACGATTTTTTTTTATATGTAAATAAATTGCGAATATGGTCCAAGTAATAAATGCCCAAGTTTCTTTTGGATCCCAATTCCAATATGAACCCCATGTCTCATTAGCCCATACAGCTCCTGAAAGAATGCCGATGGTTAAAAAAATAAATCCAAGACTAATAATACGAAAACTCCAATAATCTAATTGTTCAATCAATTGATACCTATAATAATTTCTAGAAAAACTAAACTTAATGTTTTGTTGTAGTAAAATAGAATTTCTTTCGTTTCTGTAGTAAAGTGCATCAAAATCAAAGAATTCATTTAATAAATTCTTTTTTTTTTTTTTTTTTTTCAAAAAAGTAGGGCCCACTTTGCGAAATGTAATGACTAGAAGAGCTATTGATAATAATGATCCGCATAACAGAGCGCCATAGCCTAATATCATCATACTTACGTGCATCATTAACCACTGGGACTGGAGAGCTGGTACTAATATTGCAGATTGAGGCATTTTATTTAAAAGACCTGAAGTAGCAAAACACTGAATAAAAAGAGCACTTGGCGCAGTTATTGCGTTTAGGTGATTTTTTTGTTTTTTATTAAAATAGGAAACCATATGAATAATTGAAAAAGCCCATGAAAGAAAAATTAATGATTCATATAAATTACTTAACGGAAAATGGCCTGAATAAATCCAACGAGTGAATAATAATCCTGTTATACCAAAAAACGTAATTACGATTCCTTTATCTGATGAATCAAAAAATCCTATTATTTCATCTAAATTAACTAAGAAAGTTAAAAAATAAATCGTCAATACAATTGAAACGACCGAAAAAGATATATGAGTTAATATATGTTCTAAAATGGAAAAAATCATAAAAAATTTGTTAAAAATTAATACTAGGTTTTACCCAAATTTAGAAAAAAAGTAGGGTATTAGTTTGATTATAAAACGTATAATATATCTTTTATAAGATCTTATGCCGCTACTCGGACTCGAACCGAGATGCTATAGCACTGCTTCCTAAGAGCAGCGTGTCTACCAATTCCACCATAGCGGCAACTTGTTCAAAACAATACTAACAAATTTTTATTAAATCGTCGATATTAAAATCAAGAAGCCAATTAAATGTAATTTACAACTTCTTTCATGAATCAAACCTGTTTAAATAGGTATTGGGGTTTTTAATTCAATTCAGATATTTTTTTATCTGAGTTAGTTTTAATTCTTTTTCTAAAAATTAAAACTTCTCCAAGAACCTTATAAATTTTCAATAAATCAATAAAATAGGATTTTCCTAATTGCTCAAGAAAAAAAAATTCTCAAAAAATCGATTTTGCTCCATCGTTTTATATTGTATAAACATAAAATTTTTGATCACTTAAAAATCCTATCATCTATTATTTATTATCTAATATTAACTTATAACTTATTATGGCTAGATGCTTTTATCAATTTGATTCCAAGTAAGGAATATAATAATTAAGAGAAATAATAATTACTAAAGGTATAAAGTGAAAAACTTTGAACTTAAATGAATTTGAAGAACCTATTTATTTCGTTTAAAGATCTTGTATTTCCTCTTAACGAGGAAATACAAGATCTTTCTTTTTTATTGCATCAAGGTAGTGATGGGGAAAATCAGAACCCCCCTTGTTTTTATGTGAACCTTGCTTTTTTATCTATATATTGTGTGTGTTTTTTTTACTCCTTTTTAGATTTATTTAAATTTTTTTTTAAACCAGGCTAATGCTAATTATTCTAGTGTTTTTTATTTTTTTTGTTGTACAAAAAAACTTTTTGAATTACCTGTAGAAAGTGATTTACCTAACGAAAAAGCTTTCAACGATGTCCAATATCCCTTCCTTTTCCAAATTTTTTTACGAATACGCTTTTTCGAGATAGAAGTACGTTTTTTTGGAACTGCCATTCAAAAATGAAAAAAGTTTTTCAGTGGTATAATTGGATGTCAAAGACATTTCTTATTCTATTCTTTAATACTCCATATCGAATTTTTTTCTTTAAAATATATATTATATATATATATAAAGAGACATTAAAAAGTTTAAAACCAAACTTTTTTTTATTAAAATTTTCTTTAACGTTTGAAATCCGTACGAGAGTGTTTATTTAATTAATCTATACTGGTAGATTTTATTATCAAAAAAGTTCTAAAATTTATTCACTTCACACGTAAAAACAATATATATTATAATAATCTTTCTTGTAAATAAAAAAATCACTTAGTGTACTGGAAGGCAAAAACTAAATTCCATATAATTATAAATAATAAAACTAAAAGAATTTTTTTCTTTATTATATAATTAATATGAAGTATTTTTTTCGTGTAAATCGTTGTTCTATTCTTAATATATGTATATAAATTATTGTAATACGTAATTATAATTCACTTTTTCTTTATATGCATAAAATATAAATTTTATTTAGTAGTAATAAAAAAGCCAAATAATTTTTTTACAGTAACTTAGTAATAGTATTTAATCACTTTCAATTTTTTGATTTTAATATATATATTTTTTTATGATTTATGAAGCATTATACTAATTAAAAATTTTTCTATTTTAGGTTTGAAATAGCGTACTTTTTATTGTCCCCTTTGAAAAAAAAATATATATATATACAAACCAGTGAATAAGAAATAAAAAAAGTAAGAATAAAATAAAAAGGGTTTTTATTTTATGGAACCTACATATCACTATTCGTGGATCATCCCTCTCATTCCACTTCCAGTACCTATTTTACTAGGAGTTGGACTTCTACTTTTTCCGACAGCAACAAAAACAAAAAACCTCCGACGTATGTGGAGTTTTTTGAGTATTTTTTTTTTAAGTTTAGTTATGATCTTTTCACTCTGTATATTTATTCACCAAATTTTTTTAAGTTGCATTCATCAAAATGTATGGTCTTGGACCATAAACAATGAATTTTCTTTTGAGTTAGGTTACTTTATTGATCCACTTACTTCTATTATGTCAATATTAATTACAACTGTTGGAATTTTCGTTCTGATTTATAGTGACAATTATATGTCTCATGATCAAGGATATCTGAGGTTTTTTGCTTATATGGGTTTTTTTAATACTTCAATGTTAGGATTAGTTACTAGTTCGAATTTGATCCAACTTTATTTTTTTTGGGAATTAGTTGGAATGTGTTCGTATTTATTAATAGGTTTTTGGTTCACACGACCGGTTGCAGCGAATGCTTGTCAAAAAGCTTTTGTAACTAATCGTGTAGGGGATTTTGGTTTATTATTAGGAATTTTAGGTATTTATTGGATAACGGGCAGTTTCGAATTTCAGGATTTGTTCGAAATATTCCATAATTTAATTATAAAGAATAGAGTCAATCTATTATTCCTGACTTTATGTGCATTTCTCTTATTTATGGGTCCTATTGCTAAATCTGCACAATTTCCTCTTCATGTATGGTTACCTGATGCCATGGAGGGCCCTACTCCTATTTCGGCTCTTATACATGCTGCTACTATGGTAGCGGCGGGGATTTTTCTTGTAGCTCGGCTTCTTCCTATTTTTATAGTTATCCCTTCTATAATGTACATAATATCTTTGATAGGTATAATAACAGTACTCTTAGGAGCTACTTTAGCTCTTGCTCAAAAAGACATTAAGAGAGGTTTAGCCTATTCTACAATGTCTCAACTAGGTTATATGATGTTAGCTCTAGGTATGGGGTCTTATCGATCCGCTTTATTTCATTTGATTACTCATGCTTATTCGAAAGCTTTGTTGTTTTTAGGATCCGGATCCATTATTCATTCAATGGAAGCTATCGTTGGATATTCTCCCGATAAAAGTCAGAATATGATTCTTATGGGTGGTTTGACAAAACATGTGCCGATTACAAAAGCGGCCTTTTTAGTAGGAACACTTTCTCTTTGTGGTATTCCCCCCCTTGCTTGTTTTTGGTCTAAAGATGAAATTCTTAATGATAGTTTGTTGTTTTCGCCGATTTTTGCAATAATAGCTTGTTCAACAGCCGGATTAACCGCATTTTATATGTTTCGGATTTATTTACTTACTTTTGAAGGACATTTAAACACTTATTTTATAAATTACAGTGGAAAAAAAAGTAGCTCCTTATATTCAATTTCTTTATGGGGTAAAGAAGAAGAAAAAACACTTAATAGAAATTTTGAGTTAGTACCGTTATTAACAATGAATAATATGAAAAGAGCTTCTTTTTTTTGCAAGAAAAAATATAAAATTAGTAATAATGTAAGAAATCAAACTTTTATTACTGTTGAAAATTTTGGACTTAATACAAGAACTTTCTATTATCCCCATGAATCAGACAATACTATTCTATTTCCTATGCTTGTATTGCTTTTATTTACTTTGTTTATTGGAGCCATAGGAATTCCCTTCAATCAAGAAGGAATAGACTTTGATATATTATCAAAATTATTCACGCCGTCAAAAAACCTTTTGCATAAAAATGAAACAAATTCTTTAGATTGGTATGAATTTTTTCGAAATGCAACTTTTGCAGTCAGTATAGCTTTTTTTGGAATATTTATAGCATACTGTTTATATAAGCCTTTTTATTCATCTTTATTAAATTTAACCTTACTTAATTCATTTCAAAAATTGAGTTCTAAAAAAATTCGTTGGGAAAAACTACTAAATTATATATATAATTGGTCATATAATCGTGGTTACATAGATGCTTTTTTTAAAACTTCTTTAACTGAAAGTATAAGAACATTAGCAAAACAAACTAATTTTTTTGATAAACGAATCATTGAGGGAATTACAAATGGAGTAGGTATTACAAGTTTCTTTGTAGGAGAAGTAACAAAATATATAGGGGGAAGTCGCATATCTTCTTATCTGTTCTTGTATTTGTCCTATGTATTTCTTTTTTCAATTAACCTTCTTTTTTTATCTTATGTTATGCATAAATATATTTTTCAATTTGGTTAATCTCTATTACAAATTCTTTGTGTATTTTGGTGTTTCTAACCATCCACTCACTTTTACCTAATTGCCGCTCACTTTGTAATACATGTATGTTAATCTATATAACTGCTAGTGAAAACGCCATGCGGTTATTTAACCCGCTTCAAGCCAGGATGACTAATCAACCAACCTTGGGGTAAAGTGATTCTTACGTTTAGGTTTATTTCTGTTTAACCTTTGTACCTAGGAAATGAGCTTCAATTTCTCTTTTTACTGCTAATTTCTGAGCAGTTTTTTTTCACTCATATATAACTATCAAATTCCTTTTATTAAGATTAACCCGAAAGATCAAAAAGATATATATTCCCTTTTTCACTTTTTCGTCTAGAAGAAGCGTAATAGTAAAAATAAACGTTTATCTTTCAACGAATCGCACGTAGAGATATTGATAAAACACAAAGAGTTAATGGTATTTCATAACTAATCGATTGGGCAGCAGCTCGAAGACCACCTAAAAAAGAATATTTATTATTTGATCCATATCCGGACATAAGAAGTCCAATAGGAGCAATACTTGAGATGGCAATCCATAAAAAAATACCGATATTTAGATCCGCTAAAACAAGGTGATTACTAAAGGGAATTACTGAATAACTTAGTAAAATTGAGATAACTGCTATCGACGGTCCAATACTAAATAAAGGAGTATTTCCTCTAGATGGACGAAGATCTTCTTTGAAAAGTAGTTTTGTCCCGTCGGCTAGGGCTTGCAGAATTCCCAACGGGCCAGCGTATTCCGGTCCAATACGTTGTTGTATCCCTGCAGATATTTCTCTTTCTAACCACACAATTACTAGTACACCTGTTATGATTCCCAATATAAGAGAAAATATAGGGACAAATATCCATATGAGTCCATAGACCTCTTTTAAAGATTCCAATCTAAGAAAAGAATTTAGAGTTTGTACTTCTGTTGCATAAATTATCATTTTAACGATCAACTTCTCCCATAATTATATCTATGCTACCGAGTATCGTCATAATATCAGCCAATTTCATTCTTTTAACTAGTTCAGGAAGAATTTGCAAATTAATAAAACCCGGTGGTCTTATTTTCCATCTCCAAGGAAAACCACTTTGATCTCCTATGAGAAAAATCCCCAATTCCCCTTTTGGAGCTTCAACTCTTACATAAAGCTCTTGTTTCGATAATTCAAAGGTAGGAGAAGGTTTTTTACTAATGAATCGATATTCAAAATCATTCCATTCTGGATTCCTTTTTCTATCAAAGCCTCTGATTTCTAAATTCTCATAGGGACCTCCCGGAAGTCCTTCCAGAGCCTGTTGAATAATTTTTATGGATTCTGTCATTTCGCTAAGTCGTACTAAATAACGAGCTAATGAATCTCCTTGTTTTTGCCACCGAATTTCCCATTCAAATTCATCGTAAGACTCATAACGATCCACTTTACGAAGATCCCATGGTATTCCGGATGCGCGTAGCATTGGTCCGGATAAACCCCAATTTATTGCTTCTTCCCCACCAATAATCCCAACCCCTTCAACTCGTTCTAAAAAAATAGGATTTCGTGTAATAAGTTTTTGATATTCAACAACCTCGGTTAAAAAATAATCACAAAAATCCAAGCATTTATCTATCCAACCATAAGGTAAATCAGCCGCTATTCCTCCAATACGAAAAAAATTATGCATCATTCTCATACCGGTGGCAGCTTCGAATAGATCATATACAAATTCGCGCTCTCTGAAAATATAGAAAAAAGGAGTCTGTGCACCAATATCTGCCATAAAAGGGCCGAGCCATAACAGATGAGAAGCTATACGGCTCAATTCCAGCATAATTACTCTGATATAGCTGGCCCTTTTAGGAACTTGAATATTTCCCAATTGTTCTGGTCCATTTACTGTTATTGCTTCTGTAAACATAGTAGCTAAATAATCCCATCGCGTTACATAAGGTAAATATTGTATAATTGCTCGGTTTTCTGCAATTTTTTCCATTCCTCTGTGTAAATAACCCAATATGGGTTCACAGTCAACAACATCCTCACCATCTAGAGTAACAATTAAGCGAAGAACACCATGCATGGATGGGTGGTGAGGGCCCATATTGACTATCATAAGATCTTTTCCTGTAACTGGTCTCTTCATAAGTTTTTCCTCGACTCGTTCTGGCATGAATTAGATTGCTGAAAAAGAAGTTTATCAAAAAATGAAAGATCTAAAAAATTAACTAATTCACTATTTTGTATTTTTTAATTTAACGCATTTTTAATTCCCGAATATTCAACTTATTAATTAATTCTTTATAACGTACTCTATTTTTTTTTGACAAATAAGCCAGTAGTCGTTGACGTTTTCCCAGAATTTTTCGTAGACCTCGTTGAGATAAATAATCTTTTCTGTGCAATTCCAAATGTGAAGTAAGTTTTTCTATCTTATTAGTGAAACTGAATACTTGAAATTCAACAGATCCCCGGCTTTCTTCTTTTTTTTCTTGAAATGAAATGAATGCATTTTTTATCATAAAAATAAATCCTTCCCCTTTTAATATGAATTGAAAAATATGAATTTTACTGATCAGTAATAATAGTGCTAGTTTTTTTGTACAAGGATCTTAATTGAATTATCAACTTCTTAATTATTAATAAAAAGTCTAAATGTAGATCTAAAAAAGGAGTATTCTGTTAATCAATGACATAGATCCTCCGCTCGGATTGGTATCTATGTCATTGATTAAATAAATATCATGTATAAAGATCTCATTTTTAAAAATCCCTTATATTTGTGCATACAGGTGTTTTCATATACCGTAACTTATCTATTATATATATTAAAAAGGATCCATCATTAATGAATTTTAAATCGCTTATACATATGTATTCTTAGCATACTGAAACGATTTCCGTTAATAGTATTAAACCAATAACGATTTATACAAGCTAAATCTTCTAATCTAAAATTGGGCCAAAGAAAGTTTTTTAATTTCATTTGGTTCTTTTTCTCCTTATCAAGATCTTTCTTTTTATGCAAAACCGTGTTCAAGTTTTTAACATTCTTATCAAATCTTGAATTTATATCCCTCGCATTTTTTTTTTTTAAGTTTAAACAAGTTAGAATTCGAAATTCTCTACGTCGTTTAGGGGATAGAAGCTTTTCAGGGATAAAGAAATCATAATTTTTTTTTTTTTTTGATTTTCCCAATTTTATTTTTTGCTTTCTTTTATGAACCAATGAAAGACCTATGGTTCTATATATAATATGTTTAGCGTTGGTTACAGGTAAACGTACAGTGTGCGCCAGCAAGAGTTTGTATTTTTTATTCAATTCTTTCAAAGGGGTCTCCGGGGTATACATTAGAGCGTCAGGTCTCAACACGCTTCTTTGAATACTAGAGAAGATTACCATCTTTGTATGCTTTTCCTGTATCGTTGAAAGGATAATAGAAGCTTTTATAGTTTCGAGAAAGTCGTCCGCCGTCAGAGGAGGCCAACCTTCCAGTAGAATTATCGAAGCCTGTAGAATCGGCGAAGACTTTGCTAAATTCGGCTGGAATTTGTCAAACCCTCTGGTTTTGTATATGTTTTTGATCTTCTGATTTGATGATCCTTCATACTTTTCTGCAATATTTCTTTCCATATTTGATGCAAGCTCTACGTTCAATTTTGCTTCTTCTGATGGTCCGTTTTTATTAAACCTTCTGTTTTCATCAAAATTGAAAAGAAGTAATTGACTTGGTATGACCCACGGTGTTTTCAAATTTGAATTTTTGTTATCTGTACTAGACAATAATAAATTTAAATTTTTGTTATCTGTACTAGACAATAATAAATGTAAATTTTGGTGATATGTACTACACAATAATAAAAATTCTGGAAAGAAAAAAGCTTCCAAATTTTTTTGAGGAAGAATAGATAGTATTTCTGCATTCATTCCCATCCAATCACCATCCAAAAAGTTTCCGTCGGCAAGACCGATCTTAGTTAGTTTATCAATTATTTGAGAAATCTGGACTTTAGTCTTACTATGTTTTTTTTTACGCTTGGGATCAGTCCAGGACTCAATATTTTCGTTTTTTCTAAACCTAAAGTTTAGGGCTCGATCCCTAAAGTTTAGAGTTCTCAAATCCAAATATTTTCTATGCCGAATTTCCCGCATACCCCGCATACCCCGAATATTATATTTTTCTAGACAAAAAGAGACTGAACCATTATCTAGAGCAATGCCTATAGACATGTCAAAAAGTTTTTCTTTAGAATGAATAGATTTGGAGCAAAAAAGATTATACATATACTCTTTGTTAAATTTTTGTTTTGAATTTAATAACGAGTACGCCTCAACTTTGTTTTTTTCAAAGGAATCCTCTTTGGTTAAACTTTTTTTTCTAACTCTAGAGTCTTTGTTTATTTTCTTTTTCCATTTTTTTGTTCCTAATCTAGCCCATACACTCCGAGGTAAATTGTATTGAGAATGACTTCGTAACCAGTTTTTCCATTGATTTACTTTAGAATTTACAAATTTTTTATCTTTCAATTCAGAATTACAGATTCCTTGGTCTTGAAAAAAACCCTTTATTTGATTCTTAACAAAAAAGGATGTTATGCCTATGTTATCTTCAAGAACAGCCTTCCATTTCGCAAAGTTACCAACTTGCATTTTTGATAATTTGTAAAATACATACGCTTGTGATAATGAGCATAGGTCATAACTAATTTCTTCTTTTTTTGATATTAAATTTTCTATAGTCGAAATAAAAGAACTGGTATTTTTTTTTTTTTTCCTAGTTTCTTCATTCTTGTAAATAGTTTTATTCCTTTTTTCCCAAGTTTCTTCATTCTTGTAAAAACTTTTTTTCCAAGTTTCTTCCTTCTGGGAAATACATTCATCAAAATTCTTGTAAATAGTTTGCGGCCTTTTTTCCCAAATTAGTTCAATCTTGTAAGTTGTGAACGATTCAAAAAAACCCTTGTAAATAGCGTAAATATCTTTGTAGTTATCAATACAAAGCAAAATAAGAATCAGAAGTCTTTTTAGGAATTCCACTTTCTTTTTTACGTTTTCAACACTTTCCATGAGAACTATCCAAAAAGCTTGAGACAGCTGTTTGATGAACAAAGAAAAAAAAAGAAAAATTTTACGAATTAATCGGGTATTTTTTCTTTTGAATGTCTGCCAAAAATTTTTTGATAACTTAAACTTAATTATTTGAGAACCATCACGCGGTTTGTTACAACTATTAGTATTAGTTAGTTGTTGGTTTTCCTTTTCAATTTCGTCCCTTTTCTTTTCGAGTTTCTTTAGTCTATCAATAAAATATTTTTCTTTTATTTCGTGGAGTGACTCATTTAGTTCATGAACCCTCTGATTACTCATTATTGAATCTTTTTTTGAAAGGTCTTTTTCAGTTTCGAGGAAAACGGTTTCTTTTTCTTTTAATTTTAATTGTTCTTTTAATTTTGCTTTTTCTTTTTTTAATTTTCTGCGTCTTTTTCTTAATTCTTTAAAAATAGGTTTAAAAAAAGAGGGCCTTTCTTTGCCCTTACCAAACGGCTCGTCGGTCTCCTTTCCCTCAGTTGTTAAATAAGAAAAACCTCTTTTTTCTAAATTGTCTTTTTTTTTTTTTCGTCGAGCCTTCCGAGACGATTTAGATTTACGTTTACGCCAAGGTTTAATATAAAAAGGAAATAGCATTTGTATCTGAATACCCTGTACGAACCATTCCGGTGGAAGTACTATTTGGGATAGTGGAGTCCCACTCAAACGGCATATTGGAATCCCACTATAACGGCATAGCATATGCGTTTCACGTTGCCAATCCTCGAAATCCTCGGACCACTCAGGAACGTGACCTAAGAATACACGGACGCAATTTTTAATTGTTATCAATAAAGGGGGTAGAATATATAATCTAAGTATAGAGTGAGTGACTAACAAAAAAGTTCTTATTTTTGGACCATGTCGTAGGTTGATCCAACGGGCTTCATTTTTGAGCTTGAAGTTTTCTTTTGCTTTCCTTTGGTATTCTTCTTCTTCTTTTTCAACTTCTTTTATGGTTTTTTTTTTTGCCTGTTTGTCGTTTTTCACCGCGTAATTTCTAATTTTTTTTTGAAAAGGGTTCAATATATCAAATAGATCAACCATCAAATAAAAAAAACTCTCTAGGTAATCAAAAATATTTTTGAGTCTATCCAAAAAAAGGGGGGAATGTGCTTTTGGGTTAAAAAAGCCCCAAAAAAAAATGTTACGTCTTTGGGAAGTTCTGGATCCTATAATTTTATGTCGACGAAAATCAGTTCCCCTTAGAGGGTCGATTATCGTTGTTTGAGTTATTTCGCCAGTTTCAGGATTTTCCTCTTGCATGATCACTAGAGCCTGTGATCTTCTTGAACGCATTCCAGGCGCCAGTTGCGTCCCATCGTCCACAAGGGCTTGCAAGACCTCGGTCTCAGTGTATAGTCTGTATGGCCAGCAAGGAACTCTTTTCTTTATTTTATGGAAATACCTCAATTTTTTTCTCTGTAATTTACTCAATTTATTTCTCTGTAAATTATAAA